CACTAAGGTATCAGGAGTAATAGTTGAAATCCATTTTTTCTCTACTCCATTTACAATAATGTATATAATTTTTTCATAGAAAATTGGCAAATTTAACATTACCATATATAACATAAAACTTCGCCGCCGATTCTTGCTAATCGAGCCTCTCGATCTGTCATTATACCCCTAGAAGTAGAAAGAATTACAATCCCCATTCCTCCTAAAACTCTCGGAATTTGTTGATACTTAGAATAGATTCGTAGACCAGGTGTACTGATCCTTTTTAAATTTAAAAAAGTTTTATACGATTCTTTCCTATTTCTTCTATACCGTAGAGTTAAAACTAAAAAGTATTTGTTGCTTTCTCGATGTTTTCTAACGTTTTCAACAAAACCCTCTCGTAAAAGTATTTTCACAATGTTTTCAGTGATATTAGTAAGTGGTATTTGAACCGTTCTTTTTCTATTCATGTCAGCATTGCGTATCAAGGTTAGCATATCAGCGATAGTATCTTTACCCACGATAGATTATTGCTCCTTACTTTCGATATAATAAACGTGCTCCTGTTTTTTGTTTGTTTATTTTTTGATTCAATCAAATATCTAATATTGAATATCATAATATAATAATATTCTATATATATATATAGATAGAAAATATTATTCTAATTAGTCTAATCAGTATAATGTAAATCTATAATATAGAATATTCTAAAACTAAAAAAAGATAGAAAGAAAATGAATGAATGACCTATTATAAACTATATATATAATCTTATATCGAATTCAGAATTCTATTTGTATAAAGTAAAAACTAAAAAAAAAATAGAATTCTGAATTCGAATTTTTATTTTGAATCTATCTATATATTGAATTCAATATATATTATATAGATTTCATTCCTTTTTCTTTTTTTTGATCTATTATTTCGTTTTAATTTAGTAATTAATATTGCTATAATTACTAACTTATCAATATCTAATAACTTATCAATATAACGACGTACTATTTCTAATAACTTATCAATATAACGACGTACTATTTCTAATAACTTATCAATATAACGACGTACTATTTCTAATAACTTATCAATATAACGACGTACTATTTCTAAGAATATGTCCATATTACTATAATACTTCGGGTGCTAATGAAACTATTTTAGTGAAATTTAATTGTCTCAATTCTCGGGCTATTGCGGAAAAAATTCGAGTTCCTTTTGGATTTCCTTCTTTATCAATAAGAACCGCCGCATTATCATCATACTTTATTATTATACCATTACTACGTTTTAGTTCTTTCGAAGTACGTACGATTACAGCCCTGATCACTTCAGATCTTTCTAAAGATGAATTTGGTACTGCTTTTTTGATTACAGCAACAACAATGTCACCAATATAAGCATACCGTCGATTACTAGCTCCTATGATTCGAATACACATCAATTCGCGGGCTCCGCTATTATCGGCTACATTTAAATAGGTTTGAGGTTGAATCATATCATTTTTTATATCTTTCAGTCAAAAAGTTGAAGTAAAAAAAATATTCTGTGTTCAAAAAAAAAAAAAAAGAAACCAACAATTACCATTTTTTCATACTAAAGACCTATTTCGTTCTAATGATTATTCTGAAAGAATGAATTGAGTTCGTATAGGCATTTTGGATGCCGCTATTGAAATAGCCTTTCTAGCTATATTTTCTGGTACCCCTCCCATTTCATAAAGTATTTTGCCGGGTTTAACGACAGCTACCCAATATTCGGGAGATCCTTTTCCCGAACCCATACGCGTTTCGGTAGGTCTTACTGTAACAGGTTTGTCTGGAAATATGCGTACCCATATTTGCCCACCTCGGCGAACATTTCGTGACATTGCCCGTCGCCCTGCTTCTATTTGTCGAGATGTGATCCAAGCGGGCTCAAGTGCCTGAAGAGCATATTTTCCGAAGGAAATTTTATTACCTCGATAGGCTTTTCCTTTCATTCTTCCTCGATGTTGTTTACGGAATCTGGTTCTTTTGGGGTTATAGTTGATGGTTATTTCTCAATTCCATCTCTATTACAGAACCGTACATGAGATTTTCACCTCATACGGCTCCTCGCGAATAAATCGATTCAAAAATATTTAACCAATTCGCGGGCGAATATTTACTCTTTCATTATAAATTTAAGATGTAATGTTGGGTTAGTCCACAACTCCTCAAAAAATCATGAATTCTTAGTTCCGTCCGCCATCCCATCTAATGAATCAGTAAGATTATGAAATTTAATATAATCTTAGGTATTCACAGGTTCCATCGTTCCCATCGCTTTTCGATTTATGGTTAGGTCTAAATTCTACAATGGAGCCTCTTTAATATTAATAAGATTTTATTTTCATAAAATTTTCTTATTTATTTTATTCTTTTTTGTTGAATCAACCTTCTCAGTTTTATTGATTCGCAGCTCTTGATTTGTCTATTCTAAATTCATCCATATATGGATGAATTTAGAATATTGATGCTTTATTACACTACCTTTT